GTGCCAAAACAACAGATGCCAAAAAGAACAAAAGGCCTTGGACACGTAGTGGATCTTGAAGTACTATTTCTGCATCTCCCTGACCAAATCCACCCACATTAGGATTACTTGTTAATGGTTGATCAAGTTTGATAGATTCGCCCTCTGAAACACGAAGTTCTGGTCCTGGAGGGATAATATCAACCGCTTGGCGTCCATCCAATGCATCCGTTATGGTTATTTCGTACCCCCCTTTTTCTTTTCGTATGATTTTGCTTACTATACCCGCTGCTGTAGCATTATAAACCGTATTGTTACTTTTTGTCCCGTCGGGATAAATCTGGCCCCTTCCCCTGTTACCACCTACGTATATTGGGTATTTTAAGAAGTGAACATCTTTATTAGTCGCGGGATCCGGGGAAAGAATAGGAAAAGCGATTTCACTATATTTCTTACCAGGAACAGGCCCTATCACAAGAATATTTTTTTTAGTGGGGCCGTAATTCTGAAAAGATAGATTGCCTATCTTTTCTTTCATCTCGGGAGAAATACGACTGGGGGGGGCTAATTCAAACCCTTCCGGTAAAATAAGAACGGCCCCTACATTCAACCCCCCCTTTTTACCATTAGCAAGAACTTGTTTCAGTTGCATATCATAAGGAATTCTAACAACTGCTTCAAACACAGTATCAGGAAGTACCGCTTGCGGAACCTCAATATCCACAGGTTTATTAGCTAAATGGCAATTGGCGCATACAATACGACCAGTGGCTTCTCGTGGATTTTCAAAACCCTGCTGCGCAAAAATGGGATATGCATTTGAAATGGAGGCCCGAGTTATTATATATATCATGAGTGATACGGAAATGAATCGAGTAATCTCTTCCTTTATCGAAGAAAAAGTATTTCTAATTTGCATGGTCCAATCGTTGATCCCGAAAATTTCTACAATAAAATTGGGTAGGTCGCTAGTATAGTTCCCTATCCACGATTTTGCTATTTACTGAAATAATTTTACTGGAATATAGGAGGAATCCTCTGAATGGGTAGAAAGAGTAAGGTAAGTACGACCTGGAATGCTTTGCTTAGGTACAAAGTAAGAAACATTCTAATTGACTCGTTTTTCAGTCATTCATTGAATGATAAATCACTACAAGTGACGGAGATACACGATTTAAATAAAGGAAAATCCAATATTTGAAAATTGTATCTAGAATGACTGGAAAAGTGGAAACAAGACCAGATATAATTTGATCATTATGAAAAAATCCAAAATCGTTATAGACATAGCCAATCATTAGTTCCCAACCGTGGGGCGAATGGAATCCGATACATAAATCAGTTACTAAAAGAATGGAAAAGGCTTTTATTGTGTCGCTTAAATTATATAGGAATTCTTGAACCCAAGAATTAAGAAAAACAAGTTCTTCATTACCCAGAATAGAATAAGCACTTAGAATAACGAAACAGATTAGATTTGTCGAGAAGTGCAAAATTGTATGGATATGATCCTCATCGTGTATCTTGATCAATTGGATTGTTTCTTTGTGGAGCCCCATACGAAACTTTTGTAGATGTCTTTCCGGGAATTCCTTTACCATTTCATCCAAGAGAAATAGCTCCTCTAATTCTATGAATTTTTCTAGAATACTCTTTTCTTGAATATCGTTCAAAAAGGTTTCGGATTGCCTAGTATTCCACCAATTAGTAACCCAAGATTCTAGACTTTTATTAAATGAGAGAGTGATCCACCGGGGCAAAAAGACTACAAATACTATAAATGAAAGATATCGAAGGGGAATAGATGCGCTCTTTTTTGTCATTTTTTCATCTGTGAATTGTCACCTCATTCGTTGACTCTATGCGATCTAATATTTCTATCAAGCATAAGTTCTATTATAAGGTATCGCACCTAGTAATTATTAATTTATTAATCGAGCCCCCATTTTTTAGTTGTGATTCAGAGGTTAGTCCTTTAATCTAGTGTAGAAAAAATACAGAAATAGAAGAAGAATCCACTTCAGGTTCGAATTCAAATGAAGAAATAATAAAAAAATAGATTGTTTCCAGATATCTTAATTGATTAAATATTCGAAGTAATTACTCCCCTTTGATGAATGCCCGAAAGATTCAAATAAAGATTCCAATAATGAATATTTTTCGGATTTCGAAATGAAAGAACTTCCTGTTTATTAAAAAAGAAAATATCAAATATTTCGAAAAAAAAAATTGACAGACAAAAACAAAAAAGGTTTCGTTTTATATTATGGCTTATGGCCGCCACGTACACGTTTGCCTTGCTTTGGCCCCACGAGGCGTTCTGAAGAAACTTTAATTAAGTAAGTTGTGCTTATAGAAAAAAAAGGATTCTTAGGGGTTTTCCTCTTGCTGAGAAAGCATTTATTTTGCAGTTTCTTTTTTCAAAATACTTCAATTGGTACACGCAAGAAATAGGCCAATTCCGCAGCCTTTTGCTCAATTTCCCGTGGAGTCAAATTCTCATCAGTACGAGTCAAGGGAACGTCTCCCAGGCCTCTTATTTCCATATAAAGGACACGACGAGCATAAATACCCTCTTTTACTTCTATTCTGATGGACTGAATATCTTTCATAAGGAATCGTAAAAAGATGCGGCGATTTTTTCCAGGAAATCCCCAACGAAAAATGCGCACTATTCCTTCTTTTCTATCAAATCGATCATAACCGCTACCTACATTCCATGTAATTGTGCACCACAAATAGGAACTAATAAAGAGACCCGCGATCCCATAGAAAGACATTACGATCCCTTGTGGGAAAAAAAGGATTTGTTGAGACGGAAAGAAGGATATCAAATTCTTATCAAGATAACTAGAAATTCCAACCAAAAAGAATCCTAATGAACCTAAAAAAAGGATAAACGCCCAGCAGAAATTACTTGTTTTGCGAGATCCTGCTATAAATTCTATCCATATATATTCTGATCGCCAACTCATACATAGTAGATCCAGTTGCATTTTATGGAATAACAAAAAAAAGTTTCACTTTACTTTTTTTTCCGAAGTAACTCTCATCAACTAGTACTATTCTGATGTGAACTTTTAGTAGTAATTAATCGAATTGGTTAGATATAATAAAATAAAAGCATCCCCTTCATATGATTCCCTATCAATAGCTACATACATATGGATAGATTGACTTTAATTTCAGACATGAGTTTTGATCCCAGCCTTTTTTTTTTAATTGCTAGAATTCGTCTGTCCATATATCATGTTTACGCATGTATAAGATCTTTTTCATTTATGTTCGGAGAAAGCCACCTGTTATTCTTATACAATATTCTACTAAATGGATATCCTTGTTCGCTAAGTCTTGAAAAAAAAAACTAGATGAGATTTGACCACATCAGATTTAAAAAATCTTTTTTTTTTGAACATGAAGAGATAAAGAGGCCATTGCAATTGCCGGAAATACTAGGCCCACTAAAGGCACAAAAAAGGAGGGTAAGTTGTTGAGAATTGTCATAGAATGGGGTACCTCGATTTAATATTTGTACCTGTTATTGTTATAAGGATATCTTATAATAATTATAATTCATATTATAATTCGTATATTAGTATACTAAGTATATCGAAGTGAGTATATATAATAAGTGCAAGCAATGTCGAACTAAATAAACGAACTTATTCATCTTTCTACATGAAATAGATGCATGTATGATAATCCACTTTCTTTATTATTCTTACTTCTTTTATTTTTATTCTTATATTGTTCTTATCTTCTTCTTCTAATTTCTTTTTTAATAAAAAAAGAGTCTCTTAAAAATTTCAAAATCCCCGAAAGATTCGTTAGAATCCGACCCAAGAGCAGGAATTCTTATAAAAAGGGGACTTCTTGGGAGATATAGAAAGATGCAAGATTCTATATTTTCTATATTTGAAATATATACATATAGAAGAGGCGAACAGAACACGAAATTCGTTTTATTTGCCTTGCCTCCTAATTCGAAGGAAGAATTCGCTTTGTTGTTTTTTTACCGATATTGCTGATTAGTAATATCGGTAAAAAAACAACAATTATCCGCATGATTCTTTCTACAATTAAACCTTATGTCACCAAATAAAAATTCATTTTTTCGGTTTTTTATTTTGATTCTGATAAACTAACTAACTAGTTGTTCGCCACAAAAAAAAAGTTGAACTCGAGACTCTACTTGATTGAATTTTTATTGAAAGGAAAAAAGGCGTGTAGCTGAAATAGCTCACTCAGAACACCTTTTAAAGGGTTACGTGGTACGATTGGATCGAATAAGCCCTTATGGAATAAATATTCAGCCGCTTGTGAACCTTCAGGTACTGTCTTATTCAATGTTTGTTCAATTACTCTTTTACCCGCAAATGCAATATAGGCATTAGGTTCGGCAATAATGATATCCCCCAACATACCAAAACTAGCTGTTACTCCACCAGTAGTAGGAGATGTAAGAATTGATACATAGAATAACTTTTTATTTGATTGATAATCATATAAAGCAGAAGATATTTTAGCCATTTGCATCAAGCTCAAACTTCCTTCTTGCATGCGTGCCCCTCCGGAAGCACACACTAGAATAAGAGGTAAAAGTTTATTGGTAGCATACTCGATCAAACGGGTGATTTTCTCGCCTACTACGGATCCCATACTACCCCCCATAAACTGAAAATCCATAACCCCAATTGCGACGGGAATCCCGTTTAGTTGACCTGTACCTGTTTGAACAGCCTCTGTTAATCCTGTTTTTTTTTGATAAGAATCAATACGATCTTTATAAGGTTCCTCTTCTGAATGAAATTCAATGGGATCCAGAGAAACCATGCCGTCATCCATCGGATCCCAAGTACCTGGATCAACCGAAAGTTCGATTCTATCTGAACTACTTATTTTCAAATAATATCCGCATTGTTCACAAATATTCATTTTTGACTTCAAAAATTTCTTATAATTTAATCCATAACAATTTTCACATTGAACCCACAAATGCCTGTATTTTTGAGTTACATCAA